ATATAAATCTCAGGCATCAAATCCCACAATTTACGCATTAAATAAATACCCGAGGAAGGCAAATAATTTTGTGTATAAAAATAAGTAACCTGACAGCCTCAGGCATCAAATCCCACAATTTACGCATTAAATAAATACCCGAGGAGGGCAAATAATTTTGTGTATAAAAATAAGTAACCTGACAGCCTCAGGCATCAAATCCCACAATTTACGCATTAAATAAATACCCGAAGAAGGCAAATAATTTTGTGTATAAAAATAAGTAACCTGACAGCCTCAGGCATCAAATCCCACAATTTACGCATTAAATAAATACCCGAGGAGGGCAAATAATTTTATAATTAATAATATTAAATAAATCAATATATTCCAATAATTTATATTAAATAATAATTAAAAATTAACCAATTAATTTTTTTTTTTTTTTTTTTATATTAATATATTTATTTTATAAAATTATTTAATTAAATAAATAAGAATAATTTATATTAAATAAATTTATTATATATGTATATATTTTTTTTTCTTTAAATTTAAATTTTTAGTATATCCAGTAACATTATTTTGTTAATTAATTAACATATATATTTAAATATATAAATTATTTATATATATATATATATTTAATTAAATAAATAAGAATAATTTATATTAAATAAATTTATTATATATGTATATATTTTTTTTTTCTTTAAATTTAAATTTTTAGTATATCCAGTAACATTATTTTGTTAATTAATTAACATATATATTTAAATATATAAATTATTTATATATATATATATATATATATATATATATATATATATGTAATACAACACCTACAGCACTGAGGTGAGATGCTTTTTTAGGATAAAATAGCCTACCTTTAAAAGTGTATAAGCCATATGTAATACAACACCTACAGCACTGAGGTGAGATGCTTTTTTAGGATAAAATAGCCTACCTTTAAAAGTGTATAAGCCATATGTAATACAACACCTACAGCACTGAGGTGAGATGCTTTTTTAGGATAAAATAGCCTACCTTTAAAAGTGTGTAAGCCATATGTAATACAACACCTACAGCACTGAGGTGAGATGCTTTTTTAGGATAAAATAGCCTACCTTTAAAAGTGTGTAAGCCATATGTAATACAACACCTACAGCACTGAGGTGAGATGCTTTTTTTAGGATAAAATAGCCTACCTTTAAAAGTGTGTAAGCCATATGTAATACAACACCTACAGCACTGAGGTGAGATGCTTTTTTTAGGATAAAATAGCCTACCTTTAAAAGTGTGTAAGCCATATGTAATACAACACCTACAGCACTGAGGTGAGATGCTTTAATTAAATATTAAAAGTAAGCTAAATAAGCTTTTTGGCCCATAACCAAAATATAGATAAATATCTCCTTTAAATAAAGTGCCTGAAAAAAAGGATTATTTTGATAGAATAAATCATGTTTTAAAACCTTTATTTAAAACTTGATTTTAATTTATTAAAATAATTGAATATAATACTTATATATAAATTATATAATTTTAATAATTAAAAAATAATATATAAAATTAAATTAATAAATAATATTATAATTAAATATAAATTTTATTTTAGATAAAATTTGTGCCAGCAATTGCGGTTAAACAATTTAAAAAATTTATTTAATTCAATTTCATTAATTTATTATTATATTAATTAAAAAAATATATTTTATGGTTAAATATAAATATTATTAAATTAATTAAATTTATAAAAATTATATACAAAAATTTATAAATAAACTAGGATTAGATACCCTATTATTTAAACAAATAAAAATAATTAAATTATTAAATGTTAAATCATTAAACTTAAAAAATTTGACAGTATTTTTAAAAATAAAGGAATTTATTAATTAATTTGATAATACACAATATTACATACTTATTTTTAACTTATATACTTCTGTTTAGATATAAATGTAAATTTATAATCATAATTTTTATTTAAAAATAATTCAAGTCAAAGTTTAGTTATAAGTAAGATTAACCGAATTACTATATATATAATTATATTAAAATATAAAATTAAGTATAATAAATTAAAATTATTAAATTTTTAATAATTATATAGAATTTATTAATAAAATAAAAAAATTATTTTATTTGAAAATTAAATAAAAATATGTACAAATCGCCCGTCATTCTTAATTTTAAGACAAGTCGTAACAAAGTAAGTTTACTGGAAAGTAAACTTAGAATTAAAAATTTAGTTTATTTAAAATATAATATTTACAATATTAAGAAATATATTTATAATTTTTTTTTATAAAATTAAATTTATTATTAATTTTACTATTATATAAAATAAAATTTTATAAAAAAAAATAGTTTTTAAAAAAATTTATTTAAATTTAAAATTTAAATAAAATTAATAAAATATTTTAAAGTAAAATAAATTTTTTACCTTTTGTATCAGGGAAAATTAAAATTTAATTTTAATTAAATTATTCTCGAAATAAAAAGACCTAAATTTATACATTTATTAATATTGCAATATTAAAAAAAAATTTAAATTTTGTAATTATATATTATTCAATTTTTATAATATCTAGTTATTTAAGAAATGAATTTAATTCAGTTATATAATTTTTAATTAATTAAAATAAATAAATTATATAATAATAATATTTGGGATAAACTTTATATTAAATATAAAATTAAAAATAAATTTTAAATAATATAAAATTAAAAATATTTTTTATTAATAAAAATTTAATAATTTAATCAATAAAAAATAATTTTATTTTAATTTATAAATATATTAAATTAATATAATAAATTTAACAAAATTTTTAATAATGATTTTATTAGTAAATTAAAAATTTTAATAATATAATTTTTATTATAAAATTAAATTAAGGAACTAGGCAAATTTATATTCACCTGTTTATCAAAAACATGTTTTATAGAATAATAATTATAAATCAAATCTGCTCAATGAAATTTAAATAGCTGCAGTATTAATGACTGTACTAAGGTAGCATAATCATTAGGTTTTTAATTTAAATCTAGAATAAAAGATTAAATGAAATATAAACTGTCTCAATTAAATAAATTAAATTTATTTTTAAGTAAAAAAACTTAAATAATTTTAAAAGACGAGAAGACCCTATAGAATTTTATTACTTAAAATATTTATTTATTATAATAATATATTTATATTAAATATTTTAAATAATTTAATTGGGGCAATTTTAAAATTAATTAAACTTTTAATTTTTCACACATTAATAAATGAATTAATAAACCTTATTAAAGAAAAAATATTAATTACCTTAGGGATAACAGCATAATTTTTTTTTTTAGTTCTTATAAATAAAAAAGTTTATGACCTCGATGTTGAATTAAGATTAAATAAATAGAAAAAAATTTATAATTTAAGTCTGTTCGACTTTTAAAATCTTACATGATTTGAGTTAAAATCGGCGTAAGCCAGATTGGATTCTATCTTTAAATCAAATAAATATTTTTGTACGAAAGGAATAAATATTTAAAATAATTTTTAAATTTTAAATATTACTTTGACAGAAAAAATGTAATAAATTTAGAATTTATATATACAATTAATATTGTAAGTAACACATATTACAAAATTCACATTATATTATTTCATCATTATTAATATTTATTTTAGTAATTTTATTTATTATAGTATCTGTCGCTTTTTTCACTTTATTTGAACGAAAAATAATAGCTTTATTTCACTATCGTAAAGGACCAAATAAAATTGGAATTATAGGATTAATACAACCATTTAGGGATGCAATAAAATTATTAAGTAAAGAATTTTTTTTACCTTTTATATCTAATTTTATGATTTATATATTATCTCCCATATTCATAATTATTATTTCAATTATAATATGAATAATTTATCCATTTTTAACTAATATATTAAATTTTAAAATAAATACTTTATTTTTTTTATGCATTATAAGAATAGGAGTCTATTCATTAATATTAATAGGATGATCATCAAATTCGTCTTTTTCTATAATTGGGGCTATTCGATCAATTGCTCAATCTATTTCTTATGAAGTTATTTTTACAATTACTTTATTAATCATAATATGTATAATCAATTCTTTAAAATTAAACAATTTATTAAATTACTCAAAATATTTAATATTATTAATTTTATTTTATCCAATTATAATAATTTTATTGATTAGAATATTAGCTGAAATTAATCGAACTCCTTTTGATTTATCTGAAGGGGAATCAGAGTTAGTTTCAGGATTTAATGTAGAATATGGAGAAAGAAAATTTACTTTAATTTTTTTATCTGAATATGCTACTTTATTATTAATAATATATTTAATTACAATAATCTTTTTTTCTTTAAATTATCTAAATATTATATTTTATATATTATTTTTTATAAATTTATTTTTAATTACATGAATTCGAATAACCTTTCCACGAATTCGATATGATATACTAATATTTATTTGTTGATTTTTCTTTTTACCATTAACTTTAATTAATTATATGATATATTTATTTTTTATTAAATTACCTATAGAATTATTGTTTTTAAATTAAAAGATAATAGAAATATAAATTTTCTATCTTATATTTTCAAAATATAAACTTTTTCAAGCTCATTATCTTATTTAAATTAATTTTTTAATTAAAGTAAAATATCCCAATATAATTTTATTAAAATTCTTAAAAAATAATAAATAAAATAATAAAAAGTTCTAATTTGACCTAAATAAATAAATGGATTTTCTACTGGTTGTATTCCTAATCAAGTTAACAAAATAATATTTATAATAAATCTTCAATAATATAATTGATTAATTGGATAATATACTATATTTTGAAATTTAGATAAATCAATAAATAAAAAAATAATAATAATCAAAACAGATAAACCTAAAGATAAAACTCCTCCAAATTTATTAGGAATAGAACGTAAAATAGTATAAGCAAATAAAAAATATCATTCAGGTTGAATATGTAATGGAGTAACCATAGGATTAGCTATTAAAAAATTCTCAGAGTCTCCTAATAAATTAGGACATTCTAATACAATATATATTAAAAAATAAATTAATAATATAAAACCAACTAAATCTTTAAAAGTAAAATAAGAATGAAATTTAATTATATAAAAATTTCTTTTTACTCCTAAAGGATTATTAGATCCTCTATTATGTAAATAAAATAAATGAATAATTACTAATAATAATAAAATAAAAGGTATTAAAAAATGAAATGTATAAAATCGATTTAAAGTTGAATTTCTTACAGAAAACCCACCTCATAATCATTCTACTAATATTTGCCCATAAACAGGAATAGCAGATAATAAATTAGTAATTACAGTAGCCCCCCAAAAAGATATTTGACCTCAAGGTAATACATAACCTACAAAAGCAGTTCCTATTATTATAAATAAAATTAAAACTCCCATAAATCATACTATTTTAAATTTATAAGAACCATAATAAATACCTCGTCCAATATGACAATAAACACTAATAAAAAATATTGAAGCTCCATTTATATGAATTAAACGAACTAACCAACCATAATTTACATCTTGTATAATATGAACAATTCTTATAAAAGAATAATCAGTATGAGCCGTATAATGTATTGTTAAAAAAATTCCACTTAATAATTGAATAATTAAACATAAACCTAATAAAGATCCAAAATTTCAAAAAATAGTTAAATTAATAGGAGTAGGTAAATTAACCACTGAGTTAAAAAAAATTTTAATTAATTTATCTTTTAAAAAAATTATCATAAATTTAAATTTTAATTTATCTGACGTAAAGGAATAATATTCTTTAAACAAATTAATACAGCAGAAACTATTAATAAAAATAAATATAATAATATATAAATAGTTAAATAAAAATTTAAATATAAATCTTTCAAATAATATAATTCATTAACAATAAAAAATTTAAACATAACTATTAAATCTTCATAAAAATAAAAATTTAACGAAATAAAATTATATAAATATATAGTAAATAAAATTATTAATAATAATTTTAAATAAAAATAAAAATAATATTTTAGATTTAAATTAAATAATTCATTATTTGAAATTCTAGTCAAATATAAAATTAAAATTATTACCCCTCCAATTATTAACAAAAACAAAATATATGAATATCAATAATTATTATACTCATAATTAAATTTCAAAACAATTATCAGTGAATATATTAATAATATTAAACTTAAAATTATTGGATGAAATTTATGATAATAAGTAGAAATAATTAAAATTAATAATAATAATAAATTAATTATTATTAAAACAAAAAAATAAAAATTTATCATTAATCATAATATAGTTTATTTAAAATATTAATTTTGGAAATTAATGAAAATTAATTATAATTTATTTTGAAGTTAAAAACTATAAGATATATTTAATTTACAAAATTAATATTTTAATTTAAATTATTTAACTTAACTTATTAATTTTAAATATAAATTTAAATTTATCTTTACTATTTTTTTTTATTTCTTGCTTAATATTCTCTTATTTTTATAAACATTTACTTTTAACATTAATTTCATTAGAATTTATTATATTAAATATTTCAATTAATTTATATATATTAATAAATATAATTAATTTAAACTTATTTTTTATATCATTATTTTTTACAATTATAATTTGTGAAAGAATTATAGGATTATGTTTATTAATTTTCATAGTTCGTAATAATGGAAATGACTATCTTAAAAACTTAAGATTAATTAAATGATAAAATTATTTATATATTCATTTTCATTAATTATTATAATTTATATTATTAAAATATATAAAATAATTTTACATAATTTTATATTTATAATTATTCCATTAATTTTAATAAATTTTAACTTAAATAATTTATTCATAATAAAAATTTATTATATTTATGCAATTGATAATATTAGAATTAATTTAATTTTATTAAATTGTTGAATTATTAATTTATCAATAATAGCTAATATAAAATTAATTTATAAAAATTTTTACATAAATTTTTTATTAATTATAATAAGACTTAATTTAATTATAATTTTATGTTTTTCAAGAATAAATTTATTTATATTTTATATTTATTTTGAATCTAGTTTAATCCCTTTAATAATCTTAATTTTAGGATGAGGTATACAAATTGAACGAATTCAAGCTAGAATATATATATTATTTTATACATTATTTGGATCATTACCTTTATTTTTTATTTTTACATGATTATACTTTAATTTATTTAATTTATCAATAATTAAAATAATAAATGAATCAAATATATTTATTAAATTTAATAATCAATTAATATTTATAATTTTATATATAGGATTTTTTATTAAAACTCCTATATACTTTGTTCATTTATGACTCCCCAAAGCCCATGTAGAAGCTCCAATTAGAGGTTCAATAATTTTAGCTGGTATTATACTAAAAATTGGTACATATGGAATTTATCGAATAATTTTTTTATTTAATAAATTAACTTTAAATTTCTCAATTATAATTATTTCTATCACCTTATGAGGAAGGATTATATCTTCATTAATTTGTTTAAATAATAATGACTTAAAAATTATTGTAGCATTTTCTTCAATTGTTCATATAAATATAATAATAGCTAGAATATTAACTATAAGTAATTGAAGAACTATAGGAAGTATTTGAATAATAATTGCTCATGGGTTATGCTCTTCAGGAATATTTTGTCTAGTAAATTTTATATATGAACGATCATATACTCGTAATATTTTTATTAATAAAGGTATAATTAATATTTTTCCTTCAATAAGATTATGATGATTCTTAATCTGTTCTTCTAATTTTTCAGCTCCGCCATCTCTAAATTTATTTAGAGAAATTATATTAATTAATGGATTAATAAGATGATTAAAAATTAATATAATTTATATTTTTTTTATCACATTTTATAGATCTTGTTATTCAATTTATTTATTTTCTTTCACTCAATATAGATTTTTATATAAATTAATAAATTTAAAAAATTTAACAATTTGAGAATTTAATTTAATTAAATTACATTGATTACCTTTAAATTTAATATTTTTAAATTTAAATATATTTTATTTAAATAGTTTAAAAAAAAAACATTGATATGTGAAATCAAAAATATAAATTTATTTTAAATTATTTATTTTATAATTAGATTTTATTTATTAACTATTAGATTAATTTTATTTTTTTCAAGATTAATTTTCATTTTATTTAATATTAAAATTTTAATTAAAATTAATATTATAAAATTTATATCATTCAATATAGAATTTATTATATTTATTGATTGAATAAGATTAATTTTCATTAGAGTAGTATTTATAATTTCATCTATAGTTTTAATTTATAGAATAGAATATATATATAATCACATTTATATTGAACGCTTTATAAAATTAATTATAATTTTTTTTTTATCAATAATATTAATAATTATTAGACCAAATATATTAAGTATACTATTTGGATGAGATGGACTAGGATTATCTTCCTATTGTTTAATCATTTTTTATCAAAATAAAAAAACCTTTAATTCAGGTATAATTACTATTTTAATAAATCGAATTGGAGATATTAATATTTTAATTATAATTAGATTATTAATTAATTTTAACTCAATAAATTTTTTATTTTTAAAAAATTATAATAATATTATTATAGTAATAATTATAATAGCAGCTATCACAAAAAGAGCTCAAATTCCATTTTCTACATGATTACCTTTAGCAATAGCTGCACCTACCCCAGTTTCATCATTAGTTCATTCTTCAACTTTAGTTACTGCAGGAATTTATTTATTAATTCGTTTAAGATATTTATTAAATAAAAAATTTTTAATAATATTAATATTTATTTCATTATGAACAATATTATTAGCTAGATCTACAGCTATATTTGAATTTGATTTAAAAAAAATTATTGCTTTATCAACTTTAAGACAATTAGCATTAATATTTTTATCTATTTCAATAAATTTAAGTTTATTAAGTTTTTTTCACTTAATTACACACGCAATATTTAAATCATTATTATTTTTATGTTCAGGAATTATTATTCATAATTATTTTAATAATCAAGACATTCGTATAATTTCAATAATAAATTATAATATACCATTAATTAATATAATTTTTAATATTGCATCATTAACTTTATGTGGTATACCCTTTTTAAGAGGATTTTATTCAAAAGATTTAATTATTGAATTTTTTAATATAAACAATATAAATTCATTTACTTTTAATTTAATATATGTATGTATAATAATAACAACAATTTATTCTTTTCGTTTAATTTATTATATTTCTATAAAATCTACAAAAATAATTTATTTCAATAAATTTTATTCATCAAATAAAATAAATTATTCAATTTATTTATTATTTTTATTTTCAATATTTTATGGTTCTATAATAAATTGAATTTTAATTAATTCAATAAATTTAATTATTTTAAATATTAAAATAAAAATTTTAATTTGAAAGCTTATAATTAATGGTGTAATAATAATTGTTTATTTAAGTATAAAAATAAAATTAAATAAAATTATAATTAAATTTTGATATTGATTAAATTATTTATGATTTTTAAATAATATATTTAAAAAAAGTAAAATAAATTTATTCAAAATAAATTTAAATATAAATTTAATTGAAATAATATGATTAGAATATTTATCATCAAAAAAACTAATTTATATAATATTTAAATTTAATAAAAATAAAAATTTTAATAAATTAAATTTTTCAATTATTATGACATTTATTTCATATATTATTATCATCATATTTTTATTTTAATATATTAAAATAAAAATGGATTTTAACCATAAATTAAAAAATTAGAAATTTTTTTAGTTCAAACTTATTTTATATTAATTGGATAATTTAATTCATTTTAATTATTAACAATAATTTACCTCTAACCTTTGGTTTCAATTAAAAATAAGGGTTAGTAACCTAACTTTCAAGTCGAAATTGAATTCAATTATATTAATTCTTATTTAAAATAAACTTATTTGTATCTTTTAAATGCAAATTAAATATTTTTATTTAAACTATTATTCTATTATTTATAAATAAAATTTTAATATCTATATCATGAAAAAATATTATTTTAATTAAACTATATAAATTATTAAATAAATCATTTTAATGACCCCTCTATCTTTTCAAATTCTAATCCCAAATATAAAATTAATAAAATTATTAATGAAATAAATATTCAAATTTTTAACACTATTAATTTTAATGAATTAATTATAGTAAATAAATAAATAATTTCAATATCAAAAACTAAAAATAAAACTCCAATCAAAAAAAAATGAATTGAAAAAGGTAAACGAATAGATTCAAATATTTCAAATCCACACTCAAAAGGAGATCTTTTTATTCGAATTAAAAAAATTTTTTTAAAAATAATTAAATTTAACAAATAAAAAATTATTGAAATAATAAAAATTATTATAAATACCAAAATTAATAATAAAATTATTTATATTAAAATTTTAAACCTTTTAATTGGAAATTAAATATACTTATTATAATATATAAATAATTAGTTTAAAAAAAACATTAAATTGCAAATTTAAATATATATATATACAAATATATATATTATAAATTAATTTTTAAAATTATATAAATATTTAAAGATTTAATAATCATTTTAATATTTTCAATATTAAGCTTTATAACTTAAGCTATTTAAATCTAACTTTAAAAATTAAATTTTAAAGTTTAGTTAAATAATAAATTAATAAATTAATAAATTAATAAATTAATAAATTAATCAATATACAAAAATATATAAAAATAATCAAACAACATCAACAAAATGTCAATATCATAAACAAGCTTCAAATCCAAAATGATGAAATCTAGAAATTTCTTTATTTTTTATTCGAACTGTATTAATATAAATAAAAATTGAACCAATTAAAACATGTAAACCATGAAATCCTGTAGATAAAAAAAAAATTGAACCATATATTGAATCTGAAATTGTAAAACCAGATTCTTTATATTCAAAAAATTGAAATCTAGTAAAAATAACACCTAAACTTAATGTCATAATAATTATTAATAAACTAACTTTAAATTTATTACTTAAAAAAGCATGATGACATAAAGTAATTGTAACTCCAGAAGATAATAAAATAACTGTATTTAATAAAGGAATATTATAAGGATTAAAAGCTTCCACTATTATAGGAGGACATTGATTTCCTATTTCAACCCTAGGAGATAAAATTAAATGAAAAAAACATCAAAAAAAAGAAAAAAAAAATATTACCTCAGATAAAATAAATATTACTATTCCACATTGAAGCCCTGCTGTAATACAAATAAGATGACTACCTTGATAAGCACCCTCACGAATAACATCTCGTCATCATTGAAATATTAGTAATAATATTAATAAAAAATTTAATAAAACTATAATAAAATTTGATTCATTTAATATTATTAGTAAATTAATTATTATTGATATAACCCTAAAAGATATTAATACTGGTCAAGGTCTAACTCTAACTAAATGAAATGGAAAATAAAAAGTCATTAATTAGTTTCTTTTAAATATAAAATTATTAAAACAACAAAAACATAAGATTGAATTACAGATACTGCTATTTCTAAAGCCAATAATAATAATTGAACTAATAAAAATATTACATATATAATTAAAACTCTAGGAATAAATCTACTTAATAAAGTTAACAATAAATGTCCTGCAATTATATTAGCTACTAAACGAATAGATAATGTTAAAGGACGAATTAAATTTCTTAATGATTCAATTAAAACTATAAAAAATATTAAAACAAACGGAGTTCCTATAGGAACTAAATGAATAAATATATGTTCAGTTTTTTTTAATCAACCAAAAAATATTATTCCTATTCATATAGATAAAGAAAGAAATAAAGAAAATATTAAATGTCTAGAAGAAGTAAAAATATAAGGAAATAACCCTATAAAATTATTATATAAAATAAACATAAATAAAGAAATTAATAATAATAAATTTATTAAATTAAACTTAGAATAAATAATTAATTTAAATTCCATTCATAATCCAACTAAAATTAATTTAATTAAATTAAAAAAACGAGAATTATAAAATCAATAAATTTGAGGAAATAATAATAAATAAAGTATTAAAGAAAATCAATTTAAAAATAAATAACCTATATAGGGATCAAAAACTGAAAATAAATTTAATATCACTTTAAAATATAATAATCTAAATTAAATTTTTTTTCGTTAGATAAAATTTTAATTAAAAAAAAATAAACATAAACCATTAAAATTAAATAAAATAAAAAAATAAATATTATTAATATCAATCAATTCATTGGAGCTATTTGAGGTATAAAAAATTTTTATAAAAAAATTAAAATTTATTATAAAATTTAATTTTATTATTAAAAATATTTTTATATATTATATTTGAATTAAAAATTCAACTCTTTAAAATTAAGATATTTAACAATTATTAAATTATTAATTTAACTCAATTTAAAAAATTAGAAATATTTACCCTTTCTAATACAATAGGTATAAATCTATGATTTAAACCACAAATTTCAGAACACTGTCCAAAAAATAAACCAGATCGATTTATATAAATAATTATTTGATTAATTCGACCTGGAGTAGCATCTACTTTAATTCCTAAACTAGGTATTGACCAAGAATGAATAACATCAATAGAAGAAACTAATCCACGAACTTTAAATTTATTTGGTAAAATTATTCGATTATCAACATCTAATAAACGAAAATTTATTAATTCATTTGAAGTATCTATAAAAGAATCAAAAAATAAATTTTTAAAATCTCCATACTCGTAACTTCAATACCACTGATGACCTAAAATTTTTATACTTAAAAAAGGACTAACTAATTCCTCAAATAAATACAAAATTTTTAAAGAAGGAATAGCTATAAAAAATAAAATAATTACTGGAATAACCGTTCAAATAACTTCAATTATTTGATTATGTAAAATATTTAAATTAATATAATTATTAAAAAAAAATCAAATTAAAATATAAATAATATTTAATAAAATTATACATAAAATTATTATAATAAAATCATGAAAATCTACTATTAAATTTATAATAGATGAATTAGAATCAGGAAAATATATTATAAGTCAAGACATTATTATTAAATTTATAAGTATGAAAAAAATCCATTATATTCTAAATATTATAATAAAAATTAGTTAAAATATAATATTAAATTGTCAATTTAAAGTTATTTAAAATAAATATTTTTAAATTTCTATTAAAAATAAATATTTTATATATGAATCTTAAATTCATTGCACTAATCTGCCATAATAGATAAATAATTTAATTAATTATTAAATAATTTTTCATTGTAATACAAGGTATATCATTATATCTATGAATATAAGGAGGATAAAGCTGTAATCACTCTACAGAAGAATTAACATATTTAATTATAATAATTAATCGTATTCTTACCAATCTTTCTCAAACAATAAAAATTAATAAAAATACAGATAATATAGAAATTATAGATCCAATTGAAGAAATTACATTTCAAGCTAAAAAATAATCAGAATAATCAGAATAACGTCGTGGTATACCTCTTAAACCTAAAAAATGTTGAGGAAAAAATGTTATATTAACTCCAATAAATATTATTACAAATTGAATTTTCAATCATTTTAAATTTATAGAAATACCTAATAATAATGGATACCAAAAAATAAACCCACCAAAAATTGAAAATACAGCTCCTATTGACAAAACATAATGAAAATGAGCAACTACATAATAAGTATCATGTAAAATAATATCAACTGAAGAATTAGATAAAACAATTCCAGTTAAACCTCCTGTTGTAAATAAAAAAATAAAACCTAATGATCATAAAACTACCAAATTATTTCTTAATTTTGTTCCACTCAATGTAGCTAATCATCTAAAAATTTTAATACCAGTAGGCACTGCAATAATTATAGTTGCAGAAGTAAAATAAGCTCGAGTATCAACATCTATACCAACTGTAAATATATGATGTGCTCACACAACAAATCCTAAAATTCCAATTGTTACTATAGCATAAATTATACCTAATAATCCAAAAGTTTCTTTTTTACCTCTTTCGTTATAAATTATATGAGAAATAATTCCAAATCCAGGTAAAATTAAAATATACACTTCAGGATGACCAAAAAATCAAAACAAATGTTGGTATAAAATTGGATCTCCACCTCCAGCTGGATCAAAAAATGAAGTATTTAAGTTTCGATCAGTTAATAGTATAGTAATTGCCCCTGCTAAAACTGGTAAAGATAATAATAATAAAATAGCTGTTAATAAAACTGATCAAATAAATAATCTGACATTATCTAATTTTAAACCTATCAAATGTATATTAATAATAGTTGTAATAAAATTTACAGCCCCTATAATCGAAGAAGCCCCAGCTAAATGTAAAGAAAAAATAGCTAAATCAACTGATATACCACCATGACTAACATTTAATGATAAAGGAGGATAAACTGTTCAACCAGTTCCTACCCCTATATTAGTAATTCTTCTTATTAATAATATTATTACAGAAGGAACTAATAATCAAAATCTTATATTATTTATACGAGGAAAAGCCATATCAGGAGCTCCTAGTATTAAAGGAATTAATCAATTTCCAAATCCACCAATTATAATTGGTATAACTATAAAAAAAATTATAATAAAAGCATGAACTGTAACAATACTATTATAAATTTGATCATCACCTAAAAATCTACCAACACCAGATAATTCTATACGAATAAGTATACTCAAAGATAAACCTAATATTCCAGATCAAAATCCAAAAATAAAATATAATAAACCAATATCTTTATGATTTGTAGAAAAAAATCATTTTTGCATAAATTAAAATAAATAATTCAAATTAATAAATTTAACTTATCAAAAAATTTAATTTATATAAATAAATTAATTAAGTGTTATGTCTGATTAAAGTAATAAACTGTAAATTTATTTATAAGAATTTAAATTCTTTAACACTATTTAAAATAAAAAATTAAATTTAAAATAGTTATAAAAATAATTTATATTAATTTTTTATAAATAATTTAAAATTTATAAATTTTTTTTATATATTAAACTTTGAAAGTTTATAGTTTAAATTTAACTTAAAATTTTTAATAAATTAAAATAAAATTAAATAAAAAAATAATCCAAATAAAGAAAAATTAAAAAAAAAATAAATTAAATTATAATTAATAAAATTTAAAAAATTTAAATTTAAATACTTTAATGAATTAAATTCATTTAAATTATATACAAAAATTATACGCAAATAATTATACAAATATACTAAAGAATAAAAAACTAATAAAAATAATAAAACATAATTATTTATATAAATAACATTAAATATAAAATATCATTTTATAATAAATCCAAAAAATGGGGGTAATCCTCCTAAAGAAAATATTAAAAATATAATAATATATTTTATAAAATTAAAATAATTTTTATATATATCTAAATAATGAATTATTAATAATTTATTAAAACAATATATTAAACATATATTAATTAAAGAATAAAATATAAAATAATAAAATCATAAAATTTTATTTAATATTAAAGTAATTAATATTCAACATATATGATTAATAGAAGAATAACTTATAATAATTTTTAAATTCAAAGCATCTATTACATACAAAATTCTAATTATACCATTAATTAAAATTATTAAAAAAAATAAAAATTTATTTAACATTAAAATTAATAAATAAAAAGGAATTAACTTTTGTAAAGTAGATAAAAAAAAACATCTAATTCAATTTAAATTATTTATTATATCAACAAATCAAAATTGAAAAGGAAATATACCTAATTTTACATATATTATAATATTCATAATAATCAAATAAAATTCTATAAAATTTAATATATTTAAATTTAAAAAAATAATAAAAATAGAAGAACTAAATCTATTTACTAAAAAATATTTTATTGAATAATCATAACAATTCTTATTATTATTAATTATATAAATTAAAAATATTAAAATATTTAATTCCATATTAATTCATATACCATATAAATTATTAATAGATATAATTATTAAAGGTCTAATAAATAAAATTAAATAAATTATTAAATTATATTTTATTATATATATATAATAGAATTACACTATCTCGAATATTTTCAAAAAAAATTATGCATTATACATTAATATATA